CATAATCTATATTGGATTCCCAAATTTATTAATAGAGGGGCAAACACGAGGAATCGAAGAATTACAGATGAATGTACAAAAGGAGTTTAATTCTGTAAACCGGAGACTCAACATTGCTATCACAAGAGTTGAAAAACCTTATGGACAACCTAATATTCTTGCAGAATATATAGCTTTACAATTAAAAAATAGAGTTTCGTTTCGAAAAGCAATGAAAAAAGCTATTGAATTAACTGAACAAACGGATACAAAAGGAATTCAAGTGCAAATAGCAGGCCGTATCGACGGAAAAGAAATTGCACGTGTTGAATGGATCAGAGAGGGTAGAGTTCCCCTACAAACAATTCGCGCTAAAATTGATCATTGTTCCTATACAATTCGAACTATTTATGGAGTATTAGGTATAAAAATTTGGATATTTGTAGACGAGGAATAATCAACCTTGTCTTCCCATTCTGTCCAGTGATAAAACAAAAAATGACAAACTCTTTCACTCTTTTTTCGTTAAAAAAAAAAAATGAACAATTCTAATTCTATAAGGTTAAATAAAAATTCGATTGATCATTTGGTATAATTGCTATGCTTAGTGTGTGACTCGTTAGTTTTTTCTTTATAGTTTCAAGTTGGGATTCAAAAAAAAATAAACTGACCCCTGCTATAAACTTTGTAATTATATAAAATAAACTAATAACCAACTTATTGCTTCGTATTGTCGAGATCCCAAGAAACAGTCACTATATGAATGAGTGGATCTATCATATGGTTGTAGCAACTGAAATTCTTTCAACAAAAAATAGATCTGATTATGGGTTGTAAAGAAAAAAAAAATAAATAAATAAAGGGATGTGGATAAATGGAAGGATGATAGAAAGAAAGAACAAAAATATCAATGATATATGATTCCAATATGTATGGTCTATGAATCACGTCATAAAAGGCAGTGTGATAAAGCATCAATACTGATAATCAATACTGATAAGATAATTATAAATATAAGAATTTTAAAATGAAATAATTTTAAATAGAATAAAATAATAAAGAGCCTTCAGGTTAATAAAAACTGAGGAAATTGACTTGGGAACGAATTTTGTTGGAAGCTCCATTGCAAAGTTCGGACCTAACCATTAATGGAGAAGCTATGGGAACGACAGAACCTGTGACTGCATAGGCTTCTATTGAAAACGAATCCTAATAATTCATTAGGTGGGATGGCGGAACGGACCAAGAAAAAATTGATTTATTCTGAGAGGTTATGAATTGAACCTTCGAATGAAACAGGAAAGAGTAAATATTCGCCCGCGAAACCTCTATTTATTGGATTACAATCCTTTGTCGTAATTCGATAGAGGTAAAAAAAAAATAAGGAAAGGATTCGTTATGTTATAAAAATAAAAAAGAGAAACATTACATTATCTATAAAGATACATAAATGTACACACACGTCTAGCTGTATTGTATATCTTGTATCTACATCTTCCTTCTTATGTAAGAAATTAAATATCAATAAAAGCCATTACTTGGTGTATTATCTATTAATGTGTACCTATTAATGTGTATCTATAATATTATTGAATTAGAATCCTTTCATTCGCGAGGAGCTGGATGAGAAGAAACTCTCATGTCCGGTTCTGCAGTAGAGATGGAATTAAGAAACAACCATCGACTATAACCCCAAAAGAACCAGATTTCGTAAACAGCATAGAGGAAGAATGAAAGGAATATCTTGTCGAGGCAATCATATTTGTTTCGGCAGATACGCTCTTCAGGCACTTGAACCTGCTTGGATTACAGCTAGACAAATAGAAGCAGGGCGAAGAGCAATGACACGATATGTGCGTCGTGGTGGAAAAATATGGGTACGTATATTTCCCGACAAACCTGTTACAGTAAGACCCGCGGAAACACGTATGGGTTCGGGGAAGGGATCCCCTGAATATTGGGTATCCGTTGTTAAACGGGGTCGAATACTTTATGAAATGGGTGGAGTATCAGAAACTGTAGCTAGAGCAGCTATCGCAATAGCTGCGCGCAAAATGCCTATACGAACTCAATTTATTATTTCAGGATAGAGATGTAGAACTAAACAAAAAGGGGTATTGGGGATGAAAAAACAACCGCAGGTTTATTTATTTCTGGACGGACAATATTTCTTTTTTTTTCTTTCATACTTTTGCATTGAAATAACAGATTGAAATAAAAATGATATGATTCAACCTCAGACCCTTTTGAATGTAGCGGATAACAGCGGAGCTCGAAAATTGATGTGTATTCGAATCATAGGAGCTGGTAATCACCGATATGCTCATATTGGTGATGTTATTGTTGCTGTAATCAAAGAAGCAGTTCCCAATATGCCTCTAGAAAGATCAGAAGTAATTAGAGCTGTAATTGTACGTACATGTAAAGAACTCAAACGTGAAAACGGTATGATAATACGATATGACGACAATGCTGCAGTTGTCATTGATCAAGAAGGAAATCCAAAAGGAACTCGAGTTTTTGGTGCGATCGCTCGAGAATTGAGACAGTTAAATTTTACTAAAATAGTTTCATTAGCTCCCGAAGTATTATAAATAGTAGTAGATGAGACTATGATATAGTAGGGTATCTGAAATAGATCAAATTAGTAGATTGTGTCTCACGTATATACTTTATAATAAAAAAAAAAAAAGAAAAAAAAAGGAAACATGTTGATTATATCAAAATTTGGAGGAACCTATAATTCTAGTTCGTCATGGGTAGGGACACTATTGCCGATCTAATAACTTCTATAAGAAATGCTGACACGGATAAAAAAGGAAGGGTTCGAATAGCATCTACAAATATCACCGAAAACATTGTTAAAATACTTCTACGAGAAGGTTTTATTGAAAACGTTCGGAAACATCAGGAGAGTAACAAATATTTCTTGGTTTCAACTCTGCGACATAGAAAAACCAGAAAAGGAATATATAAAACTAGAACCATTTTAAAGCGTATCAGCCGGCCCGGCTTACGAATTTATTCCAACTATCAACGAATTCCTAAGATTTTAGGTGGAATGGGAATTGTAATTCTTTCTACTTCTCGAGGTATAATAACAGATCGAGAAGCTCGACTAGAAAGAATTGGAGGAGAAATTTTGTGTTATATATGGTAATCTTCCACCTCTGGTATCCGAATTTGATCTCTAACTTCCTATTTGTAAAATAGAGAGGAAAAGTGAGTTATATAACTCTTCCTCCATTAGTTGATACTTCAAGGAGGTTACCTGGAATGAAAGAACAAAAATTGATTCATGAGGGTTTAATTACTGAATCACTTCCCAACGGTATGTTCCGGGTCCGTTTAGATAATGAAGATCTAATTCTAGGATATGTTTCAGGGAGGATCCGCCGCAGTTTTATACGGATACTACCGGGAGATAGAGTAAAAATTGAAGTAAGTCGTTATGATTCAACCAGGGGACGTATAATTTATCGACTTCGCAACAAAGATTCGAACGATTAGGTTATTTTTTTAACCATGGGTATACAATTTGAAGTTCAAAAAAAATTCAAGAGACTTATTCTCTTCCAAGAAGTGGATTCAGAATTAAGGTAAGGAATAAAAAATATGAAAATAAGGGCTTCCGTTCGTAAAATTTGTGAAAAATGTCGACTGATTCGCAGGCGTGGACGAATTATAGTGATTTGTTCCAATCCGAAACATAAACAGAGACAAGGGTAATTCTTCTAAAAAAGAACTTTACTTTCCAAAATTCAAAAATAAAATATGTAAAAATAAGGTAAAGGATCCGTTTTAACATGAAATGGGTATCCCCGTATCTTTTCTTTTTGTATATTTCTGACTCATAAATATGAGATGATAAAATATGACAAAAGCTATACCAAGAATTGGTTCACGTAGGAATGGGCGTATTGGTTCACGTAAGAATGGACGTAGAATACCAAAAGGCGTTATTCATGTTCAAGCGAGTTTCAACAATACCATTATAACTGTTACAGATGTACGAGGTCGGGTAGTTTCTTGGGCCTCCGCCGGTACTTCTGGATTCAAAGGCACAAGAAGAGGAACACCTTATGCTGCTCAAGCCACAGCGGTAAATGCTATTCGTACAGTGGTTGATCAGGGTATGCAACGAGCAGAAGTTATGATAAAGGGTCCTGGTCTCGGAAGAGATGCAGCATTACGAGCCATTCGTAGAAGTGGTATATTATTAAGCTTCGTACGTGATGTAACACCTATGCCACATAATGGATGTCGACCTCCTAAAAAAAGACGTGTGTAGAAATAAGAATTAAACCGATTTCAAGAGAAATAAATGATCAAATAATAATACTAGTATAGTATGGTTCGAGAGGAAGTAGCAGGATCCACTCGAACACTACAGTGGAAGTGTGTTGAATCAAGAGTAGACAGTAAGCGTCTTTATTATGGTCGTTTCATTCTGTCACCACTTATGAAAGGTCAAGCTGATACCATCGGTATTGCCATGCGAAGGGCCTTACTTGGAGAAATAGAAGGAACATGTATCACACGTGCAAAATCTAAGAAGGTGCCACATGAATATTCTACGATAGTAGGTATTGAGGAATCAGTACATGAAATCTTACAAAATTTGAAAGAAATTGTATTGAGAAGTAATCTCTATGGAGTTAGAGACGCGTCAATTTGCGTAAGGGGTCCTAGATACGTAACCGCTCAAGATATTATCTCACCACCTTCCGTAGAAATAGTTGACACGACACAACATATAGCTAACCTGACGGAACCAATTGATTTGTGTATTGGATTACAAATCAAGAGAGATCGCGGATATCGTATGGAACCCATAAATGACTCTCAAGATGGAAGTTACCCTATAGATGCTGTATTCATGCCTGTTCGAAATGCGAATCATAGTATTCATTCTTATGGGAATGGGAATGAAAAACAAGAGATACTTTTTATAGAAATATGGACAAATGGAAGTTTAACTCCTAAGGAAGCACTTTATGAGGCTTCTCGTAATTTGATTG